GAAAAAGAAAAAATGGAAGATTTAGTTACGATTAGAAATACACTTTTCTATATTTATCCATGGATCCTTTACTAATACTCATTAAATTGGAAGTATTGATCCAATTAAAAAAAAATTTTGTTTCGCAATTAAATAATCCAATTTTTCCATTTTTAATTGACCCTTGGATACAAATCACGAGAATGTATATTTTTCCTCGAATCCTTCGTTAAGAGGTAAAGGATTAAATCCTTTTAAGAAAAAAAGTTTTTATTCGGAATATGAATTAAATCAAACCGAGGGATCCCTTAACTATAAAAGGGATTAATAAAACGAATCACACTTTTACCACTAAACTATACCCGCTACAATGCGATTATTGTATATAAATGAAACTTTTGTCGAACAAAAAAAGGTAATCGGACGTAATCAAGATAGGATCCAAAACAAAATAATGATGAAAATTATAGCATTGACGTGTTTGTTTTGGTTTTGTTAGTAAACCTAATCAGATTAGTAAAAGAGCACTCCTAATTCAAAATGAAAATAAAGAAAGAACAAGTTCTTTCTTTTGCTGGAGGATTTTTGACAGAACAGATAGGGCTCGATAAAACTATTTATGTTATGACATAAGAATGCATTGCACAACAATCCACAGTTCCTTATTTTTTTTTTCTTTTTTTCCAGTAAAGGAAAAAAATAAGAAAAGAAAGAATATTAATAATAGAATAAAAAATGACACTTTGATTCTATAGAATGAAATTCCATATCATAGGAATGGAAAGATCTCTTCTTCTGATTGTTGTTTCAATAATCAATAATAAGCATTTTTGTTTTCAAACAAATCATTTTATCTATGATTTGGAATGGAACAAAAAATGGCCCGGCTGGGTACTGACCAGGCCAGGCCGTGAAAAGAAAAAAAGCTCTTTCGGAAGAAGAGGTATTCTTGCTTTTTTCTTTTTTTTTATTCGAAATATCTCTTTAGAACCTTTTCTTTATCTAAATGGGATTGCTTATAAAAGTAGTATATATTAAAGTTGTATATATCAATAGAGTAAAAAAAAAAAAAAGAGAGATAAAGAAAAGAAAGGCTTTTTTTCAAGCCTTACTTTTTGTGTAATGTAAGATAGTAATTATCCTTTTTCAATTGGGAGAGATGGCTGAGTGGACTAAAGCGTCGGATTGCTAATCCGTTGTACGAGTTTTTCGTACCGAGGGTTCGAATCCCTCTCTTTCCCTTTCCGTTGATGACTTGTTATTTTATTTCTTTTTTTTTTTTCATGTAATAAATAAGGATGTACAATAGATAAAATCCTAAGTAAGAACATTGAAAAATTAAGCAAGTAAAAAGAAAGGCCTTTTTATTCTTCACGTCCAGGATTACGTCCTGGATCATTAGATAGGAATCCAAAGATGAAGAGAGAAACAAAAAATATCACTACTGTGTAAACAAAGAGTTTGAGAGTAAGCATTACACAATCTCCAAGATCTTTTTTTTTTCAAAAAAAAAAAGAGAATAGATTCTCCATTTTTATACCCCATATCCTATTTTGACACCAATAAACAAAATGGTTTCTCGAAATCAAAAATCAAAAAGAATTTTCAGAAATTCATTTGGAATAAGAGTCGAGTCGTTCATTAAAAAAAAAATATCTTTCCTATTTTGAAATGACTCTAAAAGGGTTTTTCAATAAATGAAAAAGAATCCGAATGAGGAAAGGAAAGAGGGTGAGTCAGATTTTTTGCAGCTATCTAAGAATTGTTTGAATCGAGGGTTCATGCTGTAAGACTTATCCGATCTTATCCATTGTTCCAATTTTTTTTCGAATAAATAATGTCTAGGACAGTATTAAAGATCTCATCGAAAACTTACAGCAGCTTGCCAAACAAAGGCTAAGAGAAAAAAGAGAAGGGGTATTACTGGCATAAAATCTACGATTGGATTCAAAAAGGCGTAGGCCTCAGGCAATTTGGCTAAGAAAAAACTACTTGAATAAAGGGTGGAATGAAGACAGATACAGATCAAACTAAAGATATTAAGCATAACAAACATTTTTTTTCTTGGACTTGGAGATAATTGTATTTTGATTGAGTTATTGTTATTGATAATTGATATCCCTTAAAAATGAAAAAAAAAAGTAAGGTATACCAAAAAATCCTTCTTTGAACTCACCCAATCAAAAATCCTTCAATTCTCAAAAAAGAATAGAAGAAATCATACTTTTATACAATATCTTAATTGAATTATATGTAATGATCAATAAATTCAGCTTCATTGTATATCTATACGTGTCAAAACCCTAGGAACAATAGAGTCCATAGATATTTTCGATTGGAATTGACGAACAACCAAAAACAATACTACTGTTTAGTAGTATTGAATAGAAATTGAAATGGGGCGTGGCCAAGTGGTAAGGCAACGGGTTTTGGTCCCGCTATTCGGAGGTTCGAATCCTTCCGTCCCAGGGAATATCTATTCTATATATAGATAGAAATATCTATTATCAGAATGAAGAAAGGTTTTCTTTTTGAACTACCTTCTCTACTCTTTATCTTTAAGAGTTAAATATTGGATATTATGTGATTCTTGTTTCTGATTTTTAATGATTCTATTCTTCTTTAAATCCTATTTTTTCACAAATTAAATTGAACTAAGATACATATAGATGGAACTGAATCGAGTTGTGATCTAGGAACATAGATTCGAAGAATTGGAAATAAAGAAAAAAGGGGGTTCTAAAAGAGGTTGAATGCGCTTTTCATCGTATGTCCATCCCCTTATACTTTGAATATTGAATATTCATATTGAAGTTTAAGTTAGTTACTTCGAAAAGCCTTACGTCCCATATAATAAGAATTAATTAACAATGTAAGATAGCAATTTCACTAGCTGTGCTTGTACAAATTGGATTAAGAAATAATCAAGTTACATACATATAACGTATCTTTTTTCTTTGAACCTCATTTTTAGGTATTTCATTTCGTATTTGATTTGGTTCTCCTAAATAATTGTAAATATATGTAATAATATAGACAGGGGGGTAATTCATACATCCTATATTCTATTCCCCTTGTTTTAAATAAAAATTATTGAACGAACCCCCACCAGTCAAAGAAACTACGCGTAAAATGATAAAATGCTTAATGTATTATTGTCGTTCTATTTCAGTGATAACGTTTTTTGGTTTTTTGAAAAAGATTTTGGATCCGTTAATTTGAAATATTCTATATTGAATATTCATAATTCATTCCAATGACAATTGTTCAGTCTATCTGATAGAGGGAATTCTTTTTTTTTTTTTTATGATTTTCTTTTTCAGTATGAAATGAAAGAAAAAGAGCCTAAATCTTCCTTTACATCAACTTTTTTTTCCACTCCACGAAAAAAAAGAAATAAATTTCTTTTTCTATCTATCTATATTTTTTTAATCACTGAGGTTTAGGTTTAATTCAAAGATGAATTATTTATGATGATAAATGCAATCTTTAGTAAAACTTTATTCAAATAGTGATATCCAGGTAGTTTTTTTTTCAATTCAATAACTATTTGAATTGAATGATTTCTTATGAGTATTTGATATTCGAAGAAGTCTAAGATTGTTGAATATATCCTCTCAAGTTACTTGAAGATTCAATGTAGATTCAATACAAAGAACTTTTTTCTTACTAATATTTAGAAATTAATAATTAATAAATAAAATAAAAATATTGCATTCATCCAATAAAAAGAAAATCGAGGGTTAAATTGAATCCTTTCTAAGACTTCTTTAGAAACCAATGTAACGACCGAACAAATGACTATTCATGATTCCCTAATTAAATCAATTACATATCAGTTCCAAACTAGAGGAATGTTATGGTAAAACTTCGTTTGAAACGATGTGGTAGAAAGCAACGTGCGACTTGAAGGACATGATCAGTTGTGGATTCTTACACCCACCCTTTTTATTCGATAGGAATGAAGGTGCTCTTGGCTCGACATCCTTTGTTCTGTTCCACTCGAACCCTCATTTTTTCTTGGGTTGTAGTGTAAACAGTATGTGATGTAGCTCGAGTAGAAAGTATTGATTCATTTCTCAGGGCAAGGATCTAGGGTTAGTGCCAATTAATAAGTTGGAACAACTTCGTAAGTGTAGTCTATTTTCGATTTCTAAATCGAAAGGATCCAATTCGAGCAAGTTTCAAATCCAAAAAAGGAAAATTTGTTGGAATTAGTGAAACTCTTTTGATCAAAAGTGTATCTTGCGGGAATCAACCGTTTATGATTCTTTGATAGAAATAAATCAGAAAAAGGGCCATGTTGCTGCCATTTTGAAATGATTCAAAATCACCGAAGTAATGTCTAAACCCAATGATTCAAGGCAAAGAGAAAATTTTTTGGAACAAGGAAATATCTTTTTTTTAATTGTCTCGACAACTAGATCAAGAATAAGAAGTCCAAATATATTCGAAATGAGACAAAGAAAAAGGGGTTAGAGACCACTCAAAAAATCAAATACATAAGGGTTTTCTTTTGAGTTATTTCATATTTCCGAGTTACTCAACTTGAGTTTTGAGAATACAAATGATTTTTTTTTGATAAAGAAAAAGAAAAAGAAGAATAAAAAAGTATTAAATAATCATAGTCTAATTTATTTGATTTAATGCTTTTATAGATCTATTTGACATTCGAATTGTATACATAGACATATCTTATAATTTCTCGAGCCGTACGAAGAGAAAGCTTCGTATACGTTTCTAGGGGGGGGGTTCTAGTTTATCTACGTCTATCCCAATGAGCCGTTTATCGAATCGTTGCAATTGATGTTCGATCCCGAAGAGAAGGAAGAGATCTTCGGAAAGTGGGTTTTTATGATCCGATAAATAATCAAACGTATTTAAATATTCCTGCTATTCTATTTTTTCTTGAAAAAGGCGCTCAACCTACAGGAACTGTTTATGATATTTTAAAGAAGGCGGGGGTTTGTTTTTACAGAATTTCGTCTTAATTAAAGGAAAGTCAATTAATGAAATACAAA